CTCGTGCACTACCCCTTCCAATGGGTTTCGAAGATAAAAATCCTTTATTGGCATTGGCCCATAAATTGACCATCCAGGTAAATCCATGAATTAAGTTTGATTATTCCTTCTTATTATTATTTATTATATTATTAAGCATCTGAATCATGAATTGTCTTCTGATGACTCATAAAGCGGATAGATTCTTTTTTTGAAAGAACTGTAAAGGAAAACGAAATCCCCTCGCCCACTACCGGTTGATCTTCAGACCTGCCCCCCCTTTCTTCCATCAACTAAATGGATTCTTAGATCTTCTTCATGAGATTAAGAAAAAAACTCTTTTTAGATTCTAATTTTTATGTATACTAATACTAAATTACTAATATTTTTCTATTTCTCTGTTAGAAAAGAGAGAGTTTCTTTTTTTTTACTTCAATACTCAATACAATAACAATATTCAATAAAAAAAATAGGAGACCGGAAATGAGAGTATTTATCTCGCATCCATTCTTCATATGATTGTCGGAACAAATTGGATACAACGAAATGGAAATTTTTGGTACATCAAGTCGCGATCTGATAGCTATAAATCTAAAGATAGAAATATTATATAGTATATAGTATAGATATATAATATAATAACAAGACGTTGGTCTCTAATAATAAATAAATTAATATTTATCCTGTAATCAAAGAAAGATAGTGAAAAATTTTCTTATCTTGTGACTTAGATTCTTATCTTGTGACTTAGATTCTTATCTTGTGACTTAGAATAAAAGGTTCTCTGTGGAAGAACGAAATGCCAAGTTATTCCTATAGAACATCTAGGACCAAGACGATTGAATTGGAAATATCGACAAATTCTTGCGGAGTCCAAAGAAAAAAAGGGGGGTCAACTTGTTGCAATTTTATCTCTATTGAATTTGAATATCAGAATAGCGGATATAGTCATGATTCAATGGGTCAGGTCCACTTATTTTTCTTTTATTGATTTCTAATCTTTACAATGGATTTCATTGGCCTAATTGAAAATAGGAATAGTTGGTGATTCAACAGATGACTTATCATTATTCGTGCTAACTATAACTAATATATATACTATAAGTCATAACTCATTAGATTATTATTAGATGATGATAATAATATTATACAGTTGTTTTTTATTACTATTAATTAATAATTAATTAAATATAATAAAATAAATTTAATAATAATTAATAATATTGCTATTCTTCATATGAATACTACGACTGAAAAAAATACAAAGTCCCCTATCGGATCTGAACCGAGGGCTTACGCCTTACCATGGGATTACTCTACCACTGAGTTAAAAGGAAAGGGCTTGGTTCATTGAATTCCTGAACGGGTCACTGTACTATGTAAGTAAAATCTTCTTATCTTCTTTCTTCTTATAATTATATTTATTTATTAGAATTTATTTATTATTATTATTTATATATATAAGATAAGAAGATATATATATACCTACTTCTTTCTTNNTTTTATAATATATAAGATAAGATTATTATATTATATATAAGAATATAAGAAGAAATATATAAGAATATAAGAAGAAAGAAGATAAGAAGATTTTACTTAATAATATAATATATTTATATTTAATAATTATATATATAAGTATTATATTAAGTATAAGATAATATATAAGAAGCCCGTCTACACATATCCAGAAGCCCCTCGACAAAAGATCCATTTATATATAATAATTGCATTGTAGCGGGTATAGTTTAGTGGTAAAAGTGTGATTCGTTCTATTAACCCCCTTAATAGTTAAGGGGTCTTTCGGTTTCATTCATATTCCGATCAAAAACTTTATTTCATTAAAAGGATTAAATCCTTTACCTTTCAATGACACATTCAAGGAAAAATAGAAATTTTCGGCATTTTTATCCAAAAGTAAATTAAAAAAGAAAAACTTGGATTATGAAATTGTGAAACAAAATTTTAAAATTGGATCCATACTTCCAATTGAATGAGTATGAATAAAGAATCCATGGATGAAGATAGACAAGTAGATTTCTAATTTCTAATCGTAACTAAATCTTCAATTTTTGTTTTGATTTGTATCGAATAAATTGAAGCAAAATAGCTATTAAATAATGTCTTTAGTTTACTAGAGACATCGACATATTATTTTAGCTCGGTGGAAATAAAATACTTTTCCTTAGGACCCTCTCAAATAGAAATAGAGAACGAAGTAACTAGAAAGGTTGTTAGAATCGCCTTTTTCTAGAGGGATCATCTAGAAAGCGAGTCGTTTTGAATTGGATTGGATATATTCAAACAAAAAGCTGACATAGATGTTATGGGTATCATTTTTTGTAAGATGGGTATCATTTTTTTGTAAGTTGGTTCACATCTTAAATCTAGCAATATATCCATTTTCCATAAAGGAGCCGAATGAAACCAAAGTTTCATGTTCGGTTTTGAATTAGAGACGTTAAAAATGATGAATCGACGTCGACTATAACCCCTAGCCTTCCAAGCTAACGATGCGGGT